GATTTGAATCAATTCGATTTCTTTTCAGTTTTCCTTATTTATTAGTTGAGTACTGAGTTCATTCACATAATCCCTTCAAAAACGAAGAGAAGGGGTATTATAACGTCTAAATTAACGCTTTATTTTGATTCGATAGATAGGATAAAACAAAAGATCTACAAAAAAAAGATTCAAGTAGATGCTCAAAATGATTAACTTATCCCCTTTTAAGACTCTACTTCCCTTAGTCTTTTGTTAGTAGTGTAATGACGGATTTATGCATTAAGAACTAACCCTTGAACTTCTTCTTTTTCGTTTCAATTGCTATTTTTAGTCTTATCTTCAAACTTAGGGAAATGTTTGCTAAACATATGTAGAAAAAGAACATATTTCATTTAGACCCTTCATGCTTACTATAACTAGTTATTTTGGTTTTCTACTAGCAGCTGTAACTATAACCTCAGCTCTCTTTATTAGTCTCAACAAGATACGATTGATTTGAAATTCATTGCATGAACACAACCCATAAAACTAAAGAGAAATCTTTCTCTGGTACTCCGAGTATAGTTCATTATCGCATGTATTTACAATTATTGGTCATTGAGGTTTCCTGGCACACTGCGAATTAATATTTATTCGATAGATAGTACCCCTCTCTTTTCCTTTTTATTTTAAGAAAAAATTGAAATGATTGAAGTTTTTCTATTTGGAATTGTCTTAGGTCTAATTCCTATTACTTTAGCGGGATTATTTGTAACTGCATATTTACAATACAGACGTGGTGATCAGTTAGACCTTTGATTAATTAAAAAGTTTTTTTTGATTGACCTCCTCTTTTCTTAAAAAAAAAATAACAGGAGGTCAAATTCAGATTACTGTTCTGTTCAATTATTTGTATTTGCATATAATTCTCAGATTAATCAAGCCCAGAATCACGCTCTGTAGGATTTGAACCTACGACATCGGGTTTTGGAGACCCGCATTCTACCGAACTGAACTAAGAGCGCTTTTTTTTTCTTAAAAAAAAGTCTTATTATCACAATAGGTAAGAAAAACTGTAAAGAAGAGGATTTTTTTTGTCCCCACTCTAATCTTATCTTGAATGCATAGACTATCTTAGAGAATAACATAAAAAAAAATGTATGTGTGATTTGAATCGATTGAAATTGATCCCTTGTTACTTATCATAACACAAGTAACAGGTAGGGATGACAGGATTTGAACCTGTGACATTTTGTACCCAAAACAAACGCGCTACCAAGCTGCGCTACACCCCCTTCTTTCAATTGGTTTCCATTGTCATTGGAGAGAATCCCCGTCTTGTTTTCAAAAACCGTAGTTTTTCCATTCCTATCAATATAGGAACATAGACAATTTTTCTTGCCATTTATTTTATTTCTTTGAACTCATATCTACCAGAAAATCTCATATTCATCTAATATTATATATATTAATAGATATTCTATTATTATATATATTCTATTATTCTATTATTAGAATAAGATGCTTATATACATAAGAATATCAAAGCTCGTAAAAAAAAAGAACTCAAAAATTGAGGGAAGAGAATACTGGGGGGAGGGTAAGCTCGTAAAAAAAAAGAACTCAAAAATTGAGGGAAGAGAATACTGGGGGGAGGGTACGAAAGGTACTTTTCGATTAGGGAATCTTATCTTTTTTTTTTTATTCTCTTAAATCAATCATGGAAATTAGGAATTCTGTGTCAAATATTAAAATATAAAGGAACCTCAAATACTTGCCTATCCGATATGTATTACCATTAGACATTATAATAAAACATAAAGAAGGAGGAGTCAAAATGCGAGATCTAAAAATCTATCTTTCTGCGGCACCGGTACTAAGTACTCTCTGGTTCGGGTCTTTAGCGGGTCTGTTGATAGAGATCAATCGTTTATTCCCAGATGCGTTGACATTTCCTTTTTTTTCATACTAGTTTAGTTAGTAACATGGGAAGGGGTGAAGAAGATTCGAGATAGAATCAAAAGATCCGTGACTAATCCCTTCCCCTCTTTTTTGAATTATAGAAAATTCAATTAGATACTTAGAGACAAACTAAAGAAAGGATGAAAGATCAAAAAAAAATGAATTCAACCTCGGCTAAATTTGAGCTCAGCGTTCAATTCGATTTCTAAAAAATAGAGTGAGAACAGAAAGGGGGCCTATGAAAAAACCGGAATACAAGATAGGAAAGTGAAATAGTGTACTATATACTGTACTTCAAATCGAATTCAATAGAGCTAAATTTAATAGATAGAGTTTTTAATGCATTCTTCCACTTAAACTTGAAACATGAATATGAATTCTAGTTAATATTTCTTACTCTATTATATTGTATTGTGATTGTAACGAAACCTTTCATAATTTCCACTTAGCAATCCTTTTTTTTTTCTTTTTGCTAGTCACTTCAGGATCAGCAAATAAGAAGAGTTGATTGAATCAAAAACTCAAACTAAAGGAGGTTCATGGCCAAGGGAAAAGATGCCCGAGTAACTCTTGTTTTGGAATGTAGCAATTGTCTTCGAAACGGACTTAATAAGGAATCAAGGGAGATTTCCAGGTATATTACTCAAAAGAATCGACACAACACGCCGAGTCGCTTGGAATTGAGAAAATTCTGTCCCTATTGTTACAAACATACAATTCACGGGGAGATAAAGAAATAAATCGACTCCAAGTTATTTGGGTATCACTCTTATATCAGGAACAAAAGAGCTCATATTCTCTATTTGAGAGACCCTGTTATTCGAGATTTTAACCGTTTTGTTAACAGAATTGAATTAACTCAAAAAAAAAAAAATTTGAATTAAAATAATTCAAAAATTTTTTTGGATCAAATTGAAATAGTATTTTCGAGATAAGGAATAAGCAAAGTATGGAAAAATCCAAGCGACCCTTTCGGAAATCCAAACGATCTTTTCGTAGGCGTTTGCCCCCGATTGGATCGGGGGATCGAATTGATTATAGAAACATGAGTTTAATTAGTCGATTTATTAGTGAACAAGGAAAAATAGTATCCAGACGGGTGAATAGATTGACCTTAAAACAACAACGATTAATTACTATTGCTATAAAACAAGCTCGTATTTTATCGTTATTACCCTTTCTTAATAATGATAAACAATTTCAAAGAAGCGAGTCGACTGCCAGAGCGAATGGTCTTAGAATCCGAAATAAATCAAAAAAGTAGGTTTACTTTCGAGTTTGATGTTTTGTTTTATTCGAAGAATTCGAGAATCCAATCTAATCTTGATTGGATTTCTCCTACCTTATCGTAAAAAACAACAAGAATCGGCGAAAAAGTTTTGTATTGGATATTTATTGGACGTATTTGGTTGCTCGTTTTATTTTGAGCGACTTTCTCTTTCTCATACTAATTTTTAGTCGACTTTCCCGGAATTCATTCTCCAGAAACTGGCATTTTCAATAATCGAACTTACAATTCCAATTTTTCCTTAAAATTTAAGAATTTTTTTTTTTTTTTTTTATCGAATTCGAAATCATATAAAGGCAATTCCTATTTAATATAGCTAGTTGTGCAACTATTTTACGATTAAAAAGCAACCGGTTCTTGTACAGATTGTGGATAAAATGACTATAACTATAGAATATAAAATTCGTACGGATTACTGCATTTATCCGAGTGATCCACAAACGACGAAAATCCCTCTTTCGCTTATCTCTATCTCGATGAGACGAAACCAAAGCTCTTATTTTCTGTTGTATAATTGTTCGAGTAAGTCTCGAATGAGCTCCACGAAAGCTTGATGCAAATAAACGAATTTTTGTTCGACGTTTACGAGCTATATATCCTCGTGTAATTCTGGTCATTGAATAAATAAAACCTTAATGAATAACTAATGGATTTCCCTTCTTTCAGTTATTCTTTTCCAATTTACTAGTTTAATAATAACACCACGCCTTCTCCCAATGTATAAAATAAGAATCCCAATGACTTTTGCTACGATAACCTTCCCGACCACGATTTATTTATTCCTATTCATTTCTATTTATTTGAATTTCTTTTAATAGAATCTTTTTTCTGTTTTCGTTTTTTGATACCTAGTATCAATACAATTTTTTTATTTTGAGTTGAATGCCTATATATAAAGGAAATTGTGGGTTCCATCGTTTCTATGGTTCTTTATAAAAATAAAACGGTGAGGTCCTCTCTAGACACCGGAGTCCTTTATTTCGACTTCAGTTAATGAATACTATTGCTAACCTGTATAGCTCACATTCTTTTGCTCTACCCATGATCTAGTAAATAAAAAGTCTTTCATAATGAGATCTACCTATACAGTAACGATATTTAATTATGAAGATTTGCTGGGTAGCGGACCCTCTTAGTCCGTTTTTCATAGTCAAATTGGAGTTTCAAGATAATAGTTGCTCGCTTAATGGATAAGCCTTCGTTACCAATGATGAAGCTTCAATTTTGATTTTGAAAATGGAGTGAATTCCATTTGCACCAATGCAAACCATAAATTTTAGATCCAATGGAAGAATCCAATAGATCTTTTTTAGTTTGATATAGTGAGCGTACGTACTTCTTTCTTCGATTTCCTTTTTTCTTCTTTTTGAATTATTAGTACTGATCCTTGAGACTGGAAAAGAAGTTTCCTTCTTTCTATCAGAAATGATCTTAACGAGTCGCACATACACTCTAGTACATGTTCCTCGTCGCTGAGGACAGCCCCCGAGAGCGGGGGATTTCGTGACATTTCGGATTGGCTGTCTTATGTTTCTAATAAGTTGTTTAATAGTTGGCATGTTGAATCGGATCCATAATGACTGCGTTGGTTTAGATTGATCCTAACCGGCTAATTATTAATTACTTTCCCATGGAATAGGTGAGGTGAACCTGATAATAACGAAATAAAAAAATCAAAATCGTCGATTTATTTAAACCTATTCCACCTACTGCAATTTTGATACTATTTTGATTTTTTATTCAACTGCTACAAGATCAACAATTCCATGAGCTTGGGCTTCTGTTGCTGACATAAAAACATCCCTTTCCATATCTTCGGATACAGCCCAGAAGGATTTCCCCGTTCTTTGTACATAAACCCTTGTAAGGGTTTCTCGCAATTTAAGTAGTTCTTCTGCTTCTAGGATAAATTCTCCCGTTTGTGCCTCATAAAAAGAACTCGCAGGTTGATGTATCATTACCCTGATGATCGACCAAAAGGTTCTTCTATCTCGATGATAAGATGGAAAGAAAAAGAACCTATAGAACAACCGTACGGGCATCCTTTAGGCATTGCATACGGCTCTAAAATGAAATGCAGTTTGACCTTCCATCAACGAATCATCAATCAAAGAGATCTAAAATAGATAAAAATTATAGGGTTTATCGGATTGACCTCGTCAAAGGATCCACTTACCACCCTTCCTTTCCGATTTCAGAGTAATTAACAAGATACTATGATGGCTCCGTTGCTTTATCTATTTATCTCCTCTGTGAGTCAGCAATCCCAAAGTTTTGATTTCTTTTTTTTTTTACTCTTTCAAAAGTATATTCATAAGTATAAGAAATATTGGAATTTCAAAAAAGTCCTTCGGCGGGAAAATAAAAAAAAAGGTTTGGGACGCTAAAACAGGGTCCCAACAATAGCTAAGATAAAACGGGCAAGACCCTTTTCTACTAATGTCATAGTACTCTTTCGATATATAATTCAATGTGTTGAAAAACAAAATTCGTATATCGAATTCGATGTGCCATGCTATTATTACTTAATTTGCCTAATTGCATAGGGCGAAGGCATAGCCTTTTTTTCGTAAAAAACTCATTGGCTCCAAGCGTGAGGGAATGCGAGACGTTTGGTAATCTCTCCACTGACGAGTATAAAAGATCCCATTGAAGCCGCTAATCCCATGCATATTGTATGCACATCGGGTTGAACAAATTGCATAGTATCATAAATAGCGATTCCCGGGATTACCCATCCCCCAGGAGAGTTTATAAACAAATACAAATCCTTGTTATCATTCTCTATACTCAAATAAACCATAAGACCAATCAGTTGATTTGATATCTCGCTCTCAACCTCTTGGCCTAAAAAAAGTAATCTTTCTCGATAAAGTCGGTTGATTAGGATCAAATTTGTATCCTGTAAGAGCCGTACATGCACCTTTTGATGCATACGGTTCAACAAAAATTGAGAAAAAACGAATCAATGTGTAGATTCCAATCCCCTTTCGTTTTACTAGTTATATTTAGATATAACTATTTATATTTATATATCTATTATTTATTAAGTTTTCAGAGCGATTGCTTAATTCTCATAACTTCGAAAATCTCGTATATTAATGAAACGAATTTGCTTCCTTTTTTCAAGAAAGAAATGAGTTCATTTTGTACCCCTTCCCTCTCAAAAGAAATACATTACGATGAAACATATCGAATTAACTTATCATTGATGCATTGCTTCATCGCGATTTCATTTTAATCACGACGTTCTTTTCTTGTTCCTAAATAGGCATTTTCCATTCTTTTAGGTTTCTGCTCTACTCCGAGTAAAAATATGCCCAATTTGAATTTGTCTATATAGGACAAATGCCAAAAATAATACATCTTTTTTTTTTTTCAATTGATTTCATATCTTGTGTCAATGCAAAATCTTAAACATGTCTTTAATTTTTTTCCTCACTCGATTTGTTTAAAGTGAAAAGTTTGAGATTCCTCTTACTCGCAAATATTTTGAATATAATAATCTTTTATTATCTATGGATATACGTAGTAATGAATAAAAAATAGATTCAAAATGTTTTCGGAGCCTGAATACTTTACTTATGAAAACTTCATTTTAGTGTTCCAAAAAATTCAACCATAAATTATTCGAATTGCTAATATGAATTTGAATAGCCCCCAAATCGAATTGCATCTCACGCTCAAAATTATTGCTAATTTAATCTTTTTTGGCCGAAACCGAAACATAGGATATCTCGGTCGGGGGAGAGAACGGGGAAATCCCATATAACCCAATATATCTGACAAGTCGCCCTATACGTCAACCCAAGAGGCATCTTCCTCTCCAGGACTTCGAAAAGGTACTTTGGGAACACCAATAGGCATAAAACGAAAGAAAAAAGAATTAAGTACTATATTCGACTTTGAGGTGGAAGCGTAACAATGCTTTTATTGGCTTAATAATATTGTCTTTTCTCATATTTGAGTCATAAATCGCTCAAAATGCTTACAATTCCGAATAGTTTTTTTGAATCATTCCGAAATATAGATGCATTTGGTCATCGAAAATGGGATTAACCCCATTGCATATTGTTCCTTATTGAGTATAGAATAGATCTGCTTCTCTTTCTTCCTAGAAACAAAATTATTCTGTTTTTACTAATTACTAAAAAAAACAATAATAGAACAAAGAGTACTCCTTTCTTGAAGATAATTCACAAAAGGGGAGACTCATAGCATCGTTTTTGCTAATGCAATAAAATTACATAGTGTCTATTTTTCATTGATAAAGGTAAAGGGGTATTTCCATGGGTTTACCTTGGTATCGTGTTCATACCGTCGTATTGAATGATCCCGGTCGGTTGCTTTCTGTCCATATAATGCATACAGCCTTAGTTGCTGGTTGGGCTGGTTCGATGGCTCTATATGAATTAGCAGTTTTTGATCCCTCTGATCCCCTTCTTGATCCAATGTGGAGACAAGGTATGTTCGTTATACCGTTTATGACTCGTTTAGGAATAACCAATTCATGGGGCGGTTGGAGTATTACAGGAGGAACTATAACGAATCCGGGTATTTGGAGTTACGAAGGTGTGGCCGGTGCACATATTGTGTTTTCTGGCTTGTGTTTCTTAGCGGCTATCTGGCACTGGGTGTATTGGGATTTAGAAATATTTTGTGATGAACGTACAGGAAAACCCTCGTTGGATTTGCCCAAGATTTTTGGAATTCATTTATTTCTTTCAGGGTTGGCTTGTTTTGGTTTTGGCGCATTTCATGTAACAGGATTATACGGTCCTGGAATATGGGTGTCCGATCCTTATGGACTAACCGGAAAGGTAGAACCTCTAAATCCAGCGTGGGGGGTAGAAGGTTTTGATCCGGTTAGTCCGGGAGGAATAGCTTCTCATCATATTGCAGCGGGCATTTTAGGCATATTAGCAGGCCTATTTCATCTTAGTGTCCGGCCACCCCAACGTCTGTATAAAGGATTACGTATGGGAAATATTGAAACCGTGCTTTCCAGTAGCATCGCTGCTGTCTTTTTTGCAGCTTTTGTTGTTGCGGGAACTATGTGGTATGGTTCAGCAACTACCCCTATCGAATTATTTGGTCCCACCCGGTATCAATGGGATCAGGGATATTTCCAGCAAGAAATATCTCGACGAGTTGGGGCTGGATTAGCTAAAAATCAAAGTTTATCCGAAGCTTGGTCTAAAATTCCCGAAAAATTAGCTTTTTATGATTACATCGCGAATAATCCGGCAAAAGGGGGGTTGTTCCGAGCAGGATCAATGGACAACGGGGATGGAATAGCTGTTGGTTGGTTAGGACATCCTATTTTTAGAGATAAAGAAGGGCGTGAACTTTTTGTACGCCGTATGCCTACTTTTTTTGAAACGTTTCCGGTTGTTTTGGTAGACGGAGACGGAATTATTAGGGCCGATGTTCCGTTTAGAAGGGCAGAATCGAAGTATAGTGTTGAACAAGTCGGCGTAACCGTTGAGTTCTATGGTGGCGAACTTAATGGAGTCAGTTATAGTGATCCGGCGACTGTGAAAAAATATGCGAGACGTGCTCAATTAGGTGAAATTTTTGAATTAGATCGTGCTACTTTGAAATCAGATGGTGTTTTTCGTAGCAGTCCAAGGGGTTGGTTTACGTTTGGGCATGCGTCGTTTGCTCTGCTCTTCTTCTTCGGACACATTTGGCATGGTGCTAGAACCTTGTTTCGAGATGTTTTTGCGGGTATTGACCCGGATTTGGATGCTCAAGTGGAATTTGGAGCATTCCAAAAACTTGGAGATCCAACTACACGAAGACGGGTAGTCTAATACAAGATTTCTGTCTTATCTTTTTTCCGTTTTTTTGATATAAAATAGATGAATGTGGAAATATAAATTTCGATCTTTTCTTTAATCTTGTCATTGACTCTTGTTCTTATTTCTTTATCCGGGAGATAATCCACAACAAACAGGTATGGAAGCTATAATTGTAAAGCACGATCAAATTTATGGAAGCATTGGTTTATATATTCCTCTTAGTCTCGACTCTAGGGATAATTTTTTTCGCTATATTTTTTCGCGAACCGCCGAAAGTTCCAACTAAAAAGTTCAAATGATTTTTCACCCTATTAATTGAAGTAATGAGCCTACCAATGTTCAATGTTATGTTGGGGGGCTCATTACTTTAACTAGTCCCCGTGTTCTTCGAATGGATCTCTTAATTGTTGCGAGGGTTGCCCAAAAGCAATATATAAGGCATACCCAGTAAAACTTACAAGTAAACCAGATAGAGAGATGGCGACTAGGGTTGCTGTTTCCATTATTATATAACTTCAAAGATTACATGATAAGATCTTTTATTTACAATGAAATGGTATACAAAGTCAACAGATCTCAATGAATAAAAAAGACGGGGATTTATGGCTACACAAAGCGTTGAGGGCGGTTCTAGATCGGGACCAAGACAAACTGCTGTAGGTAGTTTATTAAAACCATTGAATTCAGAATATGGTAAAGTAGCTCCTGGATGGGGAACCACTCCTTTGATGGGTGTTGCAATGGCTCTATTTGCAGTCTTCTTATCTATTATTTTAGAAATTTATAATTCTTCGGTTTTACTGGATGGAATTTCAATGAATTAGATTCTCACAAGAAAGGTGAATTCTTAGCTTTTTAATACCACTACACAATAAAGTATTTCGGTTTCGTATTTTTATACCATTCTCTTTTTATTGGTAGTTCGATCGTGGAATTTCTTTTTTTTTCTGTATTTCCGGAATATGAGTGTGTGACTTGTTCTAATTGATCCTATTGGTAGTACAGCGAAGGAGTCTGTCATCTTTATAGAGATGGTTTTTCCTCGTCAGATATTTATTCTAGTATCTGGAGCACGGAATATATGAAATAGATCCCAATAACTATGATTCCTACTTACTATTCAGACCCCGTGACCAGGCTATAAAAAAGATTTGCCAAAGGTCTAAATCAAAAGTTTTTTTGCAACAAATTTCCCTTATTAATTGATGATTTTGATCAAAGGTTCTGGTTATTTTGAGTTAGTTATTATATCTATTCATTGAATAAATGATCATCTAATGGTTCTTACTCATAGAATCTTTGGCTTTATTTTGTACTTGTAATTAATCATCGTGGTTCTAGTATGAATCTGAGGTTTCAATCGATTAATAGGTTCTTAACAAGAGAATTCCTATCAAAAAAAGAAGAGTAAATCTAGAGTAGACACAAAGAAAATCAAAAATCACAGAAAAGAAGCAGTGAATAGGAAAATAGAAGATTCAACAGGCCGGTACCGATCAATGAGCCGACTTGATATTTTAGCATTAGAACCACAAATAATAACCCGTCTCCTCATAGACGTCAGAAAAGGAGGGGTTGGTTACAAAGTTTAAAATCCATCGCTTTTCCAAGTAAAAGAATACTTTGGTTTTTTGTTTGAGCTGTACGAGATGAAATTTTCAGATACAGTTCTCCGAGGGGGAGTACTCTTCGTTTACCTATCTCAATAAAGTCTATGATTGGTTCGAAGAACGTCTCGAGATTCAGGCGATTGCAGATGATATAACCAGTAAATATGTTCCCCCCCATGTCAATATATTTTATTGTCTAGGCGGAATTACACTTACTTGTTTTTTAGTACAAGTCGCTACGGGGTTTGCTATGACTTTTTACTACCGTCCAACCGTTACTGAGGCTTTTGCTTCTGTTCAATATATAATGACTGAAGTTAATTTTGGTTGGTTAATCCGATCAGTTCATCGGTGGTCCGCAAGTATGATGGTCCTAATGATGATCCTCCATGTATTTCGTGTGTATCTGACTGGGGGTTTTAAAAAACCTCGGGAATTAACTTGGGTTACTGGTGTGGTTCTGGCTGTATTAACCGCATCTTTTGGGGTAACGGGTTATTCCTTACCTTGGGACCAAATCGGTTATTGGGCAGTCAAAATTGTAACAGGTGTACCGGAAGCTATTCCTGTACTAGGATCCTCTTTAGTAGAGTTATTACGGGGAAGTGCTAGTGTGGGACAATCCACTTTGACGCGTTTTTATAGTTTACACACTTTTGTATTACCTCTTCTTACTGCCATATTTATGTTAATGCATTTTCTAATGATACGTAAGCAAGGTATTTCGGGTCCTTTATAGAGAATCTAGATCATAAGATCTACAATCTGTAATTCAATATTTCTCGCTTGAGGAGGAAGAATAGTATTTCATTGCTAGAAATATGGATTCTTGAAAAGACTAAGACATATCTTTGGATATTTCCCTTCACTAGTCATGTCAAATAAAGCATATTATACTCTATAGTTGAGGGGAATTCTCCGACGAAAAAAAGGATTATGGGAGTGTGTGACTTGAACTATTGATTGGACCGTGCAGAAAGATATATACCCTTATCTGCCACATTGGAATTCACAACCTAATTAATGTGTCTTTGTTCCAACTACCTCGTAAACGAAAAATCCCATACCCTAGAGTGGGGGTCGGCGGGTTTGTTTGAAGAGACTTTTTTCTATGATCTATGATCAGCTCCGATCATATTATACATGAACCGGCTCCGTAAGATCCATTAGAAGAAGCGATGTGACTTACTAATAAGTCCGATTTTGCTTTATACAATTTAATAGTATCGAAATGCAGCCATTTCCTCTGCATCAGCCTTATTTATGATACTATCGGAGTGAAACAGGGGATCTAAAGAAAAGGAAGGCGAGGTTATACTCTATTAGTAACAAGTAAATCCCTTGTATGGAATGTACCTATTTGAAGATTTGGGGTGGATAAGGTCCAATTGCAAGGTCCGAGACGACCCAGAAAGCACTTGATTATGATTAAGCTTGCTTGGGTATTGAGCATTTAACGTGTAAAAACTAAATCCTTTCCAACTAATCGTTGCAATTTTTCAAAATGGAATCCAACCCAATCTGGTCAATCTTGTCTTACATGAACTCATTCATAGATATAGATAGGGAGATACTTTACTTTGATAGATTTTCTAACATTCTAACTCTAATATAAAGATCTAGTTTTTTTGATATAGATCTATATATGTATATGGAGCCTTTTTAGTTGTTTGATTCTTGCTCGAGCCGGATGATAAAAAATTATCATGTCCGGTTCTTTCGGGGGCTGGATCTATAAGAATTCACCTATCCAAATAACAAAGAAACCAGATTTAAATGATCCTGTATTACGAGCTAAATTAGCTAAGGGGATGGGCCATAATTATTATGGCGAACCCGCATGGCCCAACGATCTTTTATATATTTTTCCCGTAGTCATTTTAGGCACTATTGCGTGTAACGTAGGCTTAGCGGTTCTAGAACCATCAATGATTGGTGAACCCGCGGATCCATTTGCAACGCCTTTAGAAATATTACCGGAATGGTATTTCTTTCCCGTATTTCAAATACTTCGTACAGTCCCTAATAAATTATTAGGTGTTCTTTTAATGGTTTCAGTACCCGCAGGATTATTAACAGTACCCTTTTTGGAGAATGTTAATAAATTCCAAAATCCATTTCGTCGTCCAGTAGCAACAACTGTCTTTTTGATTGGTACTGTGGTGGCCCTTTGGTTAGGTATTGGAGCAACATTACCTATTGAAAAATCCCTAACTTTAGGTCTGTTTTAAATTGATTCAATTGTCAAATAAAATAGAATATCAGGGTTTATGCATCTAGGGAATAGTCTCTTTAAAATTTAAAGAGAATTTTCCCTAGATAGATCTAATCTATTCAATTTTTTATTTCGCTGGAATACATGGGTTATTTGAAAATATATTAAAGTGATGTAAAAACCCATTAGTAAAAAAAAAAAACTAAAGAAAAAAAGATGAAATAAATACAATGTATTTCCTATTTATTCTTCGATAAATCGCTTCGGAAATGCTTTTTCTAGAATGTACAATATCTGTTTTACATCTTCTATGTGAAAATGTTCAATTTGCATAAGGTCTTCTTGATTCTTATTGAAGAGTTCCCATAATGTATGTATATTTAACTTTTTAAGGCAATTATAGAGCTTGTGAGACAATTCACATTGATCAATAAAAATGGATTTCAATGCTATTTCTTTTCTTGTTTTCCTTAGATTAGCTAATCGATCATGAAAAGTAAAAAAAGGTAAAGTAACCCTGTGCTGATTGTTCTCGAAATGGAAGTTTTCTTCTTCCGCGTGTAGAAAAGGAATAAATAAATTAATGAAATTCCGAGAGGCCTCATGAAGCGCCTCTTTAGGAGTTAAACTCCCGTTTGTCCAGATTTCAAGAAAAAGTATCTCTTCTTTTTCATTTCCATTCTCATAAGAATGAATACTATGATTTGCATTTTGAACAGGCATGAATACAGCATCGATGGGATGACTTTCTTCCTGAAAGTTTTTTGGTGTGTTTATAGGATACCCTCGATTTTTCTCGATTTGTAATCCAATACAAAAATGAATTGGTTCTGTTAGTGTAGCTATATGCTGCGTGGTATCAATGATTTCCACAGAAGTTGGTACGATAATATCTTGAGCAGTTACACATCCAGGGCCCTGGAAACAAATAGACGCGTTGCTAGTTCCATACAGATTACTTTGCAACACAATTTCTTTCAAATTCATTAAAATCTCATGTACTGATTCTTGAATACCCACTATCGTAGAATATTCATGTGGTATTTTTTCAAATTTTGCGCGGGTGATGCATGTTCCTTCTATTTCCCCAAGCAAAGCTCTTCGTATTGCAATGCCTATTGTATCGGCTTGTCCTTTCTTAAGTGGAGACAGAATAAAGCGTCCATAATAAAGACGCTTACTATCTGCTCTTGATTCAACACACTTCCACCGTAGTGTCCGAGTAGATACTCTTACTTTCTCTCGAACCATATTAATATTATTTGATCAGAGCGTTGAATTGTTTATTTCTCTTGAATATCTCATTTTTATTTCTATACACGTCTTTTTTTAGGGGGCCTACATCCATTATGGGGCATAGGGGTTACATCACGTACGAAACTTAATAATATACCACTTCTTCGAATAGCTCGTAATGCTGCATCCCTACCTAGGCCGGGACCTTTTATCATCACTTCTGCTCGTTGTATACCTTGATCTATGACTGTACGAATAGCTTTTCCTGCTGCGGTTTGAGCAGCAAATGGGGTCCCTCTTCTTGTACCTTTGAATCCACAAGTACCAGCGGAGGCCCAAGAGATTACCCGCCCTCCGCCACCTGTAATAGTCACAATGGTATTGTTGAAACTTGCTTGAACATGAATAATGCCCTTTTGTATTCGGCGTATATTCTTCCGTGACACGATCCGGGCATTTCTCTGTGAATTAGTTTTTGGTATCGATTTTGCCATACTTTATCATCTTATAACGATAAATTCGAGGTATATGGATATATCCATTTCATGTCAACACGGATCCTATTTTTGCATTGGATACCTTCTATAGAGTCTATTTTCTATTTTCAAAAGATTATCCTTGTCTTTGTTTATGTCTCGGATTGGAACAAATTACTCTAATTTGTCCTCTCCTACGGATCATTTGACATTTATCACAAATTTTACGAATGGAGGCCCTTATTTTCATAGTTGTCATTCCTAAACTGAATTCTGAGTTTACTTATTGGAAGAAAATAAATCTCTTGAAATTCTAAATCCCAACCTCGAATTGGATTCCCATCAAAGAAATGCTGATGGTTAAAAAAGAGCACCTAATCATTTGAATCCTTGTTATTATGAATTAGGAATCCTTTTTTTATTCTTTTCGTTTTAGGTAAAACCTCTCGAAGTATCAAATAATGTTAAGAGTAATTAACACGTCTTTTTTTCCTTTGACAAATCGTCAATTTTTGCCCCAATTCAGATATCAGAAAGAAGGATTACCATATATAACACAAGATTTCTCCGCCAATTCCTTCCAGTCGAGCCTCTCGGTCTGTCATTATCCCTTGAGAAGTAGAAACAATTACAATTCCCATCCCCCCTAAAATTCTAGGAATTCGTTGATAGTTAGAATAGATTTGTAGACCAGGCCGACTGATCCGCTTTAAATTTAAAATAGTTGGATACATTCCTTTTCTATTCCTTGTATATCGTAGGGTTACAACTAAAAAAGATTTGTTGTTTTCCTGATGTTTTCTCACGTTTTCAAGAAAACCCTCTCGTAAAAGCATTTTAACAACGTTTTCCGTGATGCTAGTAGATTCTATTTGAGCCGTTCCTTTTCTATTCATGCCAGCATTTCGTATAGAGGTTATTACATTAGCAATAGTGTCTCTACCCATGATAAATCTTAATCTTTGTTGTCTCCGTGTTTTTGCTCTAATCAACATGCTCTTTTTTACTTTAAATTTAGGTAAAAAAAATTCAATAAAATAACAATAAAACTGTTTCATTTTTTATTATTAAAATAAAATAATATAAACAAGAAAATAATTCAAATTATTCAAGTTTCAAATATTTTAAATAAATAACGAGATACGCGTCATAAAAAATTTGATTCACCTTATCTATTTCATTCAATAACTAAGTAGACGAGTAGGACTCGACTCTAGTAAGTCATATGTGATACTATAATACTTCAGGTGATAATGACATTATTTTAGTGAAATTTAACTGTCTCAATTCTCGAGCAATCGCGCCGAAAACTCGAGTTCCTTTTGGATTTCCTTCGTGATCAATAATAACTGCTGCATTGTCATCATATCGTATTATCATGCCGTTGTCGCGTTTAAGTTCTTTACAAGTACGAACAATTACGGCTCTGATCACTTCTGATCTTTCTAGAGATGTGTTTGGTAATGCATCCTTGATCACAGCGACAATAATGTCGCCAATATGAGCACATTGACGAGTACTAGCTCCTATGATTCGAATACACATCAATTCTCGAGCCCCGCTGTTATCCGCGACATTTAAATGGGTTTGAGCTTGAATCATATCATTTTTGAATCTGTTCTTTCAATGCAAAGAGAAAGTCGAAGTAAAAAAAAGAAATATTCTTTATTCAAATTCAAAATAAAACAAATCCACAATTCTTGTTTTATCTCTAAGACTTTTTTCCGTCGGTTCTACCACCTGACATAATAAATTGAGTTCGTATAGGCATTTTGGATGCCGCTATTGAAATAGCCTTTCTGGCGATATTTTCTCCAACTTCACCCATTTCATAAAGTATTCTACCTGGTTTAACGACAGCTACCCAATATTCGGGGGATCCCTTCCCCGAACCCATACGTGTTTCCGTAGGTCTTAATGTAACTGGCTTGTCTGGAAATATACATACCCAGATTTTTCCCCCACGGCGCACATTTCGGGTCATTGCCCGTCGACCTGCTTCGATTTGTCTAGATGTAATCCAAGCGGGCTCAAGTGACTGAAGAGCATATTTACCGAAATAAATACTGCTTCCTCGAGAAGATATCCCTTTCATTCTTCCTCTATGTTGTTTACGAAATCTGGTTCTTTTGGGGTTATAGTGGATGGTTCTTTCTCAATACCATCTCTACTCCAGAAACGGACATGAGAGTTTCTCCTCATCCGGCTCCTCGCGAACGAAACGATTTCCATTTTCGAATTTTCTACAATATAACGAATCCTGGATTTTTGAAGATTTCAATTAATCTATTCTAATTCGAAATTAGAAATTTTGATATCTTGTTTTTGTTTGGATTTAGAAACATTTGAAACACTTTGATTTAAGAAGAATGTGTTTTTGTTATTTCTTTTTGCTTTGATTTTTTATTAAAAAGAATCAAAAAGAAAAGAATCGAATGAGATTGTAATCTACTAAAAAACTTCGCGGGCGAATATTGAGTTTTTCCAATCTATTTCAGTTGTAGGATTTGTTCATGCCTTTAGGGAATAAATGAATTGTTTCCTGGTTCGTTTCGCCATCCCACCCAATGAATTATTAAAATTGGTTTTTCAACGGAATCCCTCGTATTCGTGGGTTCTTTCGTTCCCATTGCTTCTGAATTCATGCTTAGGTTTGAATTCTACAATGGAGCCGCCGCAGAAGATTTTTTATTGAGTCAATCTTCTCAGTCTTTATTGGCTCGAGGCTCTTGATTATTTTTTATTTTTATATGAACGAACTGATGCGCCCAAAATTCTATCAATCCGTATTGCTGCTTTATTACATTGCCTTATTAAATTTGTGTTTTTCTACGAAGACTCAGAAACCTTACATACATATTGTAATCATATATCATTCAAATCCTTTTTCTAGCTTTCTATCAACCTTCTTTTTATCTGTATACTTTATTTTCTATCCCAATTCTATT